AGTTTTCTGGAACGTATCAATAAGCTAGACCCATGCTGCGAGTTGTCTCATTCGATAAATAAACGCGTACACTCAAGAAATCTGTTGGACAAGCAGATTCACATCGCTTACAACCTACACAGTCCTCTGTTCTTGGAGCAGGAGCAATTTGCTTAGCTTTACATCCGTCCCAAGGTATCATTTCCAATACATCTGTGGGACAGGCTCGTACACATTGGGTGCACCCTATACATGTATCATAAATCTTTACTGAATGTGACATTGGATCTATAAACTTTTTGAACGTTAAAAATTTTCGATCTGGTAAAATCGGTAGTAAATGAATCATATATTGTAGATACCAGACGAATCAATGATTTACCAGATTTTTTTGATATTGAGAATCAATCTACTTCTGGATCTGCTAATGAGAGAGGGCCAAGATACTTTGATTTCTTACGTTGTTGTACATGTTAATTATAATTTGGGGAATATTATAATAATAATATGTATTTATTTATATGAATACGACTATTTATTCAACAAATTCGATTGATTGATACGAGTTGATTTTCTGTTACGATGGATCGACGAAACAATAGCTGGCCCAATAGCTGCTTCAGCGGCTGCAATAGCTATAACAAAGATCGAAAAAATGTCTCCTTTTAATTGACGACTATCAAATAAATCAGAAAATGTTACGAGATTCATATTTACCGCATTCAATATAAGCTCAAGACACATAAGTGCTCTAACCATGTTTCGGCTTGTGATCAATCCATAGATACCAATAGAAAATAAATAGGCACTCAAAACAAGTACATGCTCGAGCATCATTGACCAACTCCTCATCAATCTCGATTCATTTCAATATGAACAACAATTCAACCGATTCGATTGACTCGAATATAACAAGTACGGAACAAAGAAACTGGTATGGGTAATGGATCCAACTCAAAACCTTTCAATTTGATATTGCTCATATATCAAATTGAAAGGAAAATAGATGTGATAACAATAACACAGAGCAAAACAAGACCTTATTCATTTTATTTTGGATTTCCAATTCTTAGTCTTTATTTTTATTACTGGCGCGCCATAGCAATTGCACCTATCAGGGCAACTAAAAGAATTATAGAAATGAGTTCAAATGGAAGATAAAAATCTGTTGATAAATGAATCCCAATTTGTTGAACATTACTTGTCAGGTCCTGCTCTATAATCTGGTTTGATCTTGTAGTCCAAATAATCCCGTACCATGACGTATCTGGGATAGTAGTAATTAGTGAAAAAAGAATACTTGTACAAACCAGTGAAGTGAATCCATCTCCAACGGTCCAAAGATGGAAATCATTGTAATATTCTGAACCATTCATGAACATTACAGCAAACACGATTAAGACATTTATTGCTCCCACGTAAATAAGGAGCTGTGCAGCAGCTACAAAATAGGAATTCGATGGAATATAGAATAAGGATATACAAACAAGAACCAATCCCAATGAAAAGGCAGAATAAATTGGATTGGTAAGTAATACTACTCCTAGACCTCCTAATATAAGACTTGATCCCAAAAATACTAAAAGAATATCATGTATTGGTCCAGGTAAATCCATTTATATGTAAAATAAGAAATAAATAAGTTGAAATATCTCATGACCTTACTTTTACTTACCGGGCCCGGAAAAAAGAGGTTACCCTATATTTTTTTGTATGATACGTTCCTAATTGAATTGAATCCTAATGGGGTGTGGCGTATATACCGTTATTGAACCAATCCCGCTTCTGTATCCGAAAGAGTAATTCGTAATTGTATATTACGAAATTCTCACGGATCCATGAATCTAAATCAAGCCGTGATTCTCACCAATCAATAGTTATGATTTGTAGTTACTGACCAACCAAAATGAAAGAAGCTTCGCTCCTTTAGATCAAAACGGAATCTTAGGAATTGGTAATCGTTCTTGAATTAAGGGGTTTATCCCTAGCTATTTGTATTTGAGTCGAATTCAAAATTGTCTGAATTGTGTAATCTTCAATTACTGACATTGGTAACCGACCTAAAGCAATTTGCTTATAATTCAATTCGTGACGATCATAAGTAGAAAGCTCATATTCTTCAGTCATTGATAAACAGTTTGTTGGACAATATTCGACGCAGTTACCACAAAATATACAGATTCCGAAATCAATACTATAATTAAGCAATCGTTTCTTTCTAATATCTGTTTCCAATCTCCAATCAACAACGGGTAAATCTATGGGGCATACACGAACGCATACTTCACAAGCAATGCATTTATCCAATTCAAAGTGGATTCGACCACGGAAACGCTCTGATGTGATCGATTTTTCATAAGGATATTGAATAGTTACAGGTAAACGATTCACGTGAGATAAGGTAATCATGAAACTTTGACCAATATACCTTGCAGCTCGTACTGTTTGTTGACCATAATTCATGAACCCAGTCACCATAGGGAACATATCGTGGATATCCATGAAATGAATAATTTTATGT